ACTAAAAGGATTGAGCCGAATACAAAGATTCTATTGCATATATGTTGGATAAATACATATATCTCTAGATATACAAGATTTTAAATAGAAAATCTAAGACTCAAATGTTTCTATTGTTGTCTTGTATCCACAATTAAACCTATGGATCTTTATCCTTAGGATTGGTATATTCTTTATATATCCTGTAGTTTCCCTGAATCAAGCGAAGTATCACAAATCTTTCGGCTCACCCCGTATATTGTCCTCTTCGTTTCGTGTTAGAATAGAACCTTAATTTATTACTTGTTATTAGTTTTTTATGAGACGATATTTTACGAATATTTCGAGGAGAGAACAAATAGTTCTTTTTTTGTTCGATACCAAGACATAGGAAAACCCCTCTTTACCATTATTATTTAATAATATTTAGAATCCATCATATTCATATCATATATAGTGAAGTTTTACCCCCGGATTCCCACAAAACAAAAAAAAAAAAGAATCCTTTTTCACACTTCAACGATTGAATTTCTATGTTTAGTTTGATAGGAAATAAATAAAACTAAAGAATTGTGGCTCGAATGACTATTCATCTATTGTATTTTTATGCAAACAAATAAGGGGCAAGAAAACTCTATGGAAAGATGGTGGTTTAATTCGATGGTGTTTAAAAAGGGGTTAGAGCGTAGGTATGGGATAAAGAACTCACTGGACAATCTTGGTCCTGTTGAAAATACTAGTGAAAGTGAAGATCCGAATAGAAAAGGTAGGGCTAAAAACATTCATAGTTGCAGGGGTCGTGACAATTCTAGTTACACTAATGTCGATCATTTATTCGGCTTCAAAGACATTTGGGATTTTCTCTCTGATGATACTTTTTTAGTTAGGGATAGTAATGGAGATAGTTATTCTATCTATTTTGATATTGAAAATCATATTTTTGAGATTGACAACGACCATTCTTTTATGAGTGAACTAGAGAGTTATTTTTATCATTATCGCAATTCTAGTTGTATGAATAATGGATCCACGAGTGAAGATTCCTTATACAATCGTTACATGTATGATACTCAATCTAGTTGGAATAATCACATTAATAGTTGCATTGACAGTTATCTTCAGTCTCAAATCTGTATTGATACGTCCATTGTAAGTGATAGTAGTGACAGTTACATTTCTAGATGCATTTTTGATAAACGTAAAACTCGTAGTGAAAGCGAGAGGTCCAATCTACGAACCCGCGTGAAGAGTAGTGATTTAACTCTAAGAGAAGGGTCTAATGATCTCGATGCAACTCAAAAATACAGGCATTTGTGGGTTCAATGCGAAAATTGTTATGGATTAAATTATAAGAAATTTTTGAAATCAAAAATGAATATTTGTGAACAATGTGGATATCATTTGAAAATGAGGAGTTCAGAAAGAATCGAACTTTCGATCGATCCCGGTACTTGGGATTCTATGGATGAAGACATGGTCTCTCTGGATCCCATTGGATTTCATTCGGAGGAGGAGCCTTATAAAGATCGTATTGATTCTTATCAAAGAAAGACAGGATTAACGGAGGCTGTTCAAACAGGTGTAGGTCAACTAAATGGTATTATCGTAGCAATCGGGGTTATGGATTTTCAGTTTATGGGGGGTAGTATGGGATCCGTCGTGGGGGAGAAAATAACTCGTTTGATTGAGTACGCTACCAATCGACTTATACCTCTTATTATAGTGTGCGCTTCGGGGGGGGCGCGCATGCAAGAAGGAAGTTTGAGCTTGATGCAAATGGCTAAAATATCATCTGCCTTATATGATTATCAATCCAATAAAAAGTTATTTTATGTATCAATCCTTACATCTCCTACTACTGGTGGGGTAACAGCTAGTTTTGGTATGTTGGGAGATATCATTATTGCCGAACCCAATTCCTACATTGCATTTGCGGGTAAAAGAGTAATTGAACAAACATTGAATAAAACAGTACCTGAAGGTTCACAAGCGGCTGAATATTTATTCCAGAAAGGTTTATTCGACCTAATCGTACCACGTAATACTTTAAAAAGTGTTCTGAGTGAGTTATTTAAGCTCCACGCCTTTTTTCCGTTGAATTAAAATTCACTCAAGTAGAGCGTATTAAGTTCAATTATTTTCTTTGTAGCAAACAAGTAATTAGCTTATCGGAATTAAAGTAAATAAGAACGAAAATTGCTTTGGTTGGTGACCTAAGATCTAATTGTAGAAAGAAGCAAAAGTTGCGGATAACTCTTTTTTTTTACCTATATTTCCGATTACTAAATTAAGAAGTCTTTATCAAGAAGATAAAAGCGTGAGTTCTTCCTTTCGTGACATTAGGCAAATAAAACGAATTTCACCTTACGTAGATAATCAAATATAGAAAAGATAGATATATAGTTTTTTATCTTTCTGCATCGCCCGAAAATTTCATTTTCACTAAAAATCCTGGTTGTGTCGCATTCTAGCAAATCTTTCGATAATTTGTAAGAAACCTTTTCAAATTAGAAGACAAGAACAAAACACAAAGAAATTAAGAAAAAAATATAATTAATATAATAAGAATATAATAAAGTTGATTATCATAGGTATCTTTCGTGTAGAAAGATGAATAAGTCCATTTATTTAGTTCTACACCCCCTGGACTTAGTCTATATACTCACTTAGATATATAGATATTTATTACTTCTATATCTATAAGAATTTTCAAACTCAATTTCTTAATAACTTAAGAAATTGAATAGAATAATAAAGACCAATTCATAATAATTACAATTTTGAATTATAATTATTGTAAAATATGATATAAAAAAATAATAACAGGTGCAAATAGTAAATCGAGGTACCCCATTTTATGACAACTTTAACTTTTCCCTCTATTTTTGTGCCTTTAGTGGGCCTAGTATTTCCGGCAATTGCAATGGCTTCTTTGTTTCTTTATGTTCAAAAAAACAAGATTGTTTAGATCTGAGGGGACCCAATCTCATCCGTTTTTTTGAACTTCTACTTGCTAGCATAACACAGATATTTATTTCTTTCGGGAAATGGAAATATGGTATGACATGTTATTTCTAAAGGAAAAAGCTAGTATGCCTGCAGAAAATGATCTATGGCTAAATAAATTCCAGCTAGTTTCAAATAGAGCAGGATCGTTGGATACCTAAAGTTGGTGGATCTATCTGTAATATGTATATTGGGATTGGATTAAAGGAAAGGGTATGTTATTAGTTTAGATCTAACCAATTTGATAAATTACTACTAAGGGTTCACATCAACTAGCACTAGTTTGATGAGAGTTCCTTCAAAAAGTAAAGTAAAAATAATTTGGGGTATTCTCTCAATTCCAATAAAATGAAATCGGATGAAGTATGAGTTGGCGATCAGAACATATATGGATAGAACTTCTAGCGGGATCTCGAAAACTAAGTAATTTTTGCTGGGCCCTTATCGTTTTTTTAGGTTCATTAGGATTCTTATTGGTTGGAACTTCCAGTTATCTTGGTAGAAATTTTATATCGTTTGTTCCGGCTCAGCAAATTGTTTTTTTTCCACAAGGGCTCGTGATGTCTTTCTACGGGATCGCGGGTTTCTTTATTAGTTCCTATTTATGGTGCACAATTTCCTGGAATGTAGGTAGTGGTTATGATCGATTCGATATAAAGGAGGGAATAGTGTGTATTTTTCGTTGGGGATTTCCTGGAAAAAATCGTCGCATATTCCTCCGATTCCGTATAAAAGATATTCAATCCATTCGAATAGAAGTTAAAGAGGGTATTTACGCTCGTCGTATCCTTTATATGGACATCAGAGGCCGGGGGGCTATTCCGTTGACCCGTACTGATGAGAATTTGACTTCACGAGAAATTGAACAAAAAGCCGCCGAATTGGCCTATTTTTTGCACGTACCAATTGAAGTCTTTTGAGAAAAGGAAATGGGCTGAAGAATGAATGCTTTCTCAGCAGGAGGGAAAAAATTCCCCTGTTTTTTCTATAACATAATTTAACTGAAGTTTCGTCAAAACGTTCATCGAGCCAAAGCCGATGTATATGGAACAGCCCTAAAACAAAACTCCTTCTTTTGTGGTTTTTTATGCGTATCCAAATCGATGCAACTCAATTCAAACAAGTAACAAATTGAACTACTAGATTCAATTCATCGGATATATAAAACGATTTCGAAAGAAAGAAATTCATCTTTTTTAAATATTTGTTGGAATTGATACTTTATATGCAGATAAATCCTATCGTGTAAATTATTTCTGTCAATTGACCCTTTAATTTATTCTTTCTTTTGTGTTCCATTACTAATACTAACCAATAATGGGTTTTCTTAATAATGATAACTGGTCCATTTCTGTCTTGTTTTACCACTCATTTTTTTATCATCACAATATCTTTCTCTCAATTATTCTATTCTTGCATATGGGTAATCGTTGGAATTTTTTCAAAATATTCTATATTTTTATAGAAAGAAAAGTAATTCTTTTGTCTCAAAATATCAATAATATTCATTTCTTAAAGTGCCTCCTTTCGATGAATCACCGAAAGGAGACACTTTAAGAAATTTGATGAATTGAGAGATCTGGAAACAATATTTTTTATTATTTCTTGATTCGAATTCGAAGCGGAGTAGTAGTCTATTTTTGTATTCGTTCTAGATTCACACAAAATCACAAATAAAATAGATTCATAGGTTTGATACCTTGTCTAGAACTCATGGGTAAAAAAAGAAATATTCGATCACATAGAGTCGACGAATGAAGTGGGTTAATTAATAATTCACAGACGAAAAATGGCAAAAAAGAAAGCATTCATTCCTCTTTTGTATCTTGCATCTATAGTGTTTTTGTCCTGTTGGATTTCTCTCTCATCATTTACTAAAAGTATGGAATCTTGGGTTACTAATTGGTCGAATACTGATCAATCCGAAATCTTTTTGAATGATATTCAAGAAAAAAGTATTTTAGAAAAGTTCATAGAATTAGAGGAAATCCTCTTCTTGGACGAACTGATCAAGG